TGTTTTTCATTCCCATTCCCATAAGAATGAATACTATGATTCGCATTTCGAACAGGCATGAATACAGCATCTATAGGGTAACTTCCATCTTGAGAGTCATTTATGGGTTCCATACGATATCCGCGATCTCTCTTGATTTGTAATCCAATACACAAATCAATTGGTTCCGTCAGGTTAGCTATATGTTGTGTCGTGTCAACTATTTCTACGGAGGGTGGTAAGATGATATCTTGAGCGGTTACGTATCTAGGACCCCTTACGCAAATCGACGCGTCTCTAACTCCATAGAGATTACTTCTCAATACAATTTCTTTCAAATTTTGTAAGATTTCATGTACTGATTCCTCAATACCTACTATCGTAGAATATTCATGTGGCACCTTCTTAGATTTTGCACGTGTGATACATGTTCCTTCTATTTCTCCAAGTAAGGCCCTTCGCATGGCAATACCGATGGTATCAGCTTGACCTTTCATAAGTGGTGACAGAATGAAACGACCATAATAAAGACGCTTACTGTCTACTCTTGATTCAACACACTTCCACTGTAGTGTTCGAGTGGATCCTGCTACTTCCTCTCGAACCATACTATACTAGTATTATTATTTGATCATTTATTTCTCTTGAAATCGGTTTAATTCTTATTTCTACACACGTCTTTTTTTAGGAGGTCGACATCCATTATGTGGCATAGGTGTTACATCACGTACGAAGCTTAATAATATACCACTTCTACGAATGGCTCGTAATGCTGCATCTCTTCCGAGACCAGGACCCTTTATCATAACTTCTGCTCGTTGCATACCCTGATCAACCACTGTACGAATAGCATTTACCGCTGTGGCTTGAGCAGCATAAGGTGTTCCTCTTCTTGTGCCTTTGAATCCAGAAGTACCGGCGGAGGCCCAAGAAACTACCCGACCTCGTACATCTGTAACAGTTATAATGGTATTGTTGAAACTCGCTTGAACATGAATAACGCCTTTTGGTATTCTACGTCCATTCTTACGTGAACCAATACGCCCATTCCTACGTGAACCAATTCTTGGTATAGCTTTTGTCATATTTTATCATCTCATATTTATGAGTCAGAAATATACAAAAAGAAAAGATACGGAGATATCCATTTCATGTTAAAACAGATCCTTTACCTTATTTTTACATATATATATATTTTTTTTTTTTGAAAGTTCTTTTTTAGAAGAATTACCCTTGTCTCTGTTTATGTTTCGGATTGGAACAAATCACTATAATTCGTCCACGCCTGCGAATCAGTCGACATTTTTCACAAATTTTACGAACGGAAGCCCTTATTTTCATATTTTTTATTCCTTACCTTAATTCTGAATCCACTTCTTGGAAGAGAATAAGTCTCTTGAATTTTTTTTTTAACTTCGAATTGTATACCCATGGTTAAAAAAATAACCTAATCATTCGAATCTTTGTTGCGAAGTCGATAAATTATACGTCCCCTGGTTGAATCATAACGACTTACTTCAATTTTTACTCTATCTCCCGGTAGTATCCGTATAAAACTGCGGCGGATCCTCCCTGAAACATATCCTAGAATTAGATCTTCATTATCTAAACGGACCCGGAACATACCGTTGGGAAGTGATTCAGTAATTAAACCCTCATGAATCAATTTTTGTTCTTTCATTCCAGGTAACCTCCTTGAAGTATCAACTAATGGAGGAATAGTTATATAACTCACTTTTCCTCTCTATTTTACAAATAGGAAGTTAGAGATCAAATTCGGATACCAGAGGTGGAAGATTACCATATATAACACAAAATTTCTCCTCCAATTCTTTCTAGTCGAGCTTCTCGATCTGTTATTATACCTCGAGAAGTAGAAAGAATTACAATTCCCATTCCACCTAAAATCTTAGGAATTCGTTGATAGTTGGAATAAATTCGTAAGCCGGGCCGGCTGATACGCTTTAAAATGGTTCTAGTTTTATATATTCCTTTTCTGGTTTTTCTATGTCGCAGAGTTGAAACCAAGAAATATTTGTTACTCTCCTGATGTTTCCGAACGTTTTCAATAAAACCTTCTCGTAGAAGTATTTTAATAATGTTTTCGGTGATATTTGTAGATGCTATTCGAACCCTTCCTTTTTTATCCGTGTCAGCATTTCTTATAGAAGTTATTAGATCGGCAATAGTGTCCCTACCCATGACGAACTAGAATTATAGGTTCCTCCTAATTTTGATATAATCAACATGTTTCCTTTTTTTTATTTTTTTTTTTTTTTATAAAGTATATACGTGAGACACAATCTACTAATTTGATCTATTTGATCTATTTCAGATACCCTATACTATATCATAGTCTCATCTACTACTATTTATAATACTTCGGGAGCTAATGAAACTATTTTAGTAAAATTTAACTGTCTCAATTCTCGAGCGATCGCACCAAAAACTCGAGTTCCTTTTGGATTTCCTTCTTGATCAATGACAACTGCAGCATTGTCGTCATATCGTATTATCATACCGTTTTCACGTTTGAGTTCTTTACATGTACGTACAATTACAGCTCTAATTACTTCTGATCTTTCTAGAGGCATATTGGGAACTGCTTCTTTGATTACAGCAACAATAACATCACCAATATGAGCATATCGGTGATTACCAGCTCCTATGATTCGAATACACATCAATTTTCGAGCTCCGCTGTTATCCGCTACATTCAAAAGGGTCTGAGGTTGAATCATATCATTTTTATTTCAATCTGTTATTTCAATGCAAAAGTATGAAAGAAAAAAAAGAAATATTGTCCGTCCAGAAATAAATAAACCTGCGGTTGTTTTTTCATCCCCAATACCCCTTTTTTTTTTAGTTCTACATCTCTATCCTGAAATAAGAAATTGAGTTCGTATAGGCATTTTGCGCGCAGCTATTGAGATAGCTGCTCTAGCTACAGTTTCTGATACTCCACCCATTTCATAAAGTATTCGACCCCGTTTAACAACGGATACCCAATATTCAGGGGATCCCTTCCCCGAACCCATACGTGTTTCCGCGGGTCTTACTGTAACAGGTTTGTCGGGAAATATACGTACCCATATTTTTCCACCACGACGCGCATATCGTGTCATTGCTCTTCGCCCTGCTTCTATTTGTCTAGCTGTAATCCAAGCAGGTTCAAGTGCCTGAAGAGCGTATCTGCCGAAACAAATATGATTGCCTCGACAAGATATTCCTTTCATTCTTCCTCTATGCTGTTTACGAAATCTGGTTCTTTTGGGGTTATAGTCGATGGTTGTTTCTTAATTCCATCTCTACTGCAGAACCGGACATGAGAGTTTCTTCTCATCCAGCTCCTCGCGAATGAAAGGATTCAAATTCAATAAAATAATATTATAGATACACATTAATAGGTACACATTAATAGATAATACACCAAGTAATGGCTTTTATTGATATTTAATTTCTTACATAAGAAGGAAGATGTAGATACAAGATATACAATACAGCTAGACGTGTGTGTACATTTATGTATCTTTATAGATAATGTAATGTTTCTCTTTTTTATTTTTATAACATGACGAATCCTTTCCTTATTTTTTTTTTTTACCTCTATCGAATTACGACAAAAGATTGTAATCCAATAAATAGAGGTTTCGCGGGCGAATATTTACTCTTTCCTGTTTCATTCGAAGGTTCAATTCATAACCTCTCAGAATAAATCAATTTTTTCTTGGTCCGTTCCGCCATCCCACCCAATGAATTATTAGGATTCGTTTTCAATAGAAGCCTATGCAGTCACAGGTTCTGTCGTTCCCATAGCTTCTCCATTAATGGTTAGGTCCGAACTTTGCAATGGAGCTTCCAACAAAATTCGTTCCCAAGTCAATTTCCTCAGTTTTTATTAACCTGAAGGCTCTTTATTATTTTATTCTATTTTTAATTATTTCATTTTTAAATTCTTATATTTATAATTATCTTATCAGTATTGATTATCAGTATTGATGCTTTATCACACTGCCCTTTATGACGTGATTCATAGACCATACATATTGGAATCATATATCATTGATATTTTTGTTCTTTCTTTCTATCATCCTTCCATTTATCCACATCCCTTTATTTATTTTTTTTTGCTTTACAACCCATAATCAGATCTATTTTTTGTTGAAAGAATTTCAGTTGCTACAACCATATGATAGATCCACTCATTCATATAGTGACTGTTTCTTGGGATCTCGACAATACGAAGCAATAAGTTGGTTATTAGTTTATTTTATATAATTACAAAGTTTATAGCAGGGGTCAGTTTGTTTTTTTTTTTTGAATCCCAACTTGAAACTATAAAGAAAAAACTAACGAGTCACACACTAAGCATAGCAATTATACCAAATGATCAATCGAATTTATATTTAACCTTATAGAATTAGAATTGTTCATTTTTTTATTTTTAACGAAAAAAGAATGAAAGAGTTTGTCATTTTTTGTTTTATCACTGGACAGAATGGGAAGACAAGGTTGATTATTCCTCGTCTACAAATATCCAAATTTTTATACCTAATACTCCATAAATAGTTCGAATTGTATAGGAACAATGATCAATTTTAGCGCGAATTGTTTGTAGGGGAACTCTACCCTCTCTGATCCATTCAACACGTGCAATTTCTTTTCCGTCGATACGGCCTGCTATTTGCACTTGAATTCCTTTTGTATCTGTTTGTTCAGTTAATTCAATAGCTTTTTTCATTGCTTTTCGAAACGAAACTCTATTTTTTAATTGTAAAGCTATATATTCTGCAAGAATATTAGGTTGTCCATAAGGTTTTTCAACTCTTGTGATAGCAATGTTGAGTCTCCGGTTTACAGAATGAAACTCCTTTTGTACATTCATCTGTAATTCTTCGATTCCTCGTGTTTGCCCCTCTATTAATAAATTTGGGAATCCAATATAGATTATGACTTGGATCAAATCGATTTTTTTTTTAATTGTTATACGTGCAATTCCTTCGAAACCTGAGGATATTTTC